TTCCGATCTGGGGCTCGGTTAAGAGACAAAGGTGGATGAGTGTAAGATGAAGTGTCCGCCCCTTTTCAGAAACAAGACACTTTTAACGGCCCCTCTACTCGATAAAGACCAAATATTGAACTATTATAGTTATTATTCGATATACACCCTTCGAGTGCATAATCAGTTTACCCATATCCTTATAGTGTTATAATTATCTGTAACACTTTCTAAATAGTATAATTTATTACCTCTGAGTTCGAATCAGAAGAAGCTTCGGTTTTAGAATAGTTAAGAAAAACATGAGTTTTATATTTAGGGTATGAACCTAAAGACTTAAAATAGTCTATCTTAAACTAACTCTTCCTTATGGGATTGATTAATTGGAAGTTAATCATAATTGGTTATATTAAAGAGTCAGTAAAATGGCTGAATAAAGCAGAAAACTGTAACTTTTCTAATGAGGTCCTCTCTTTTACTAGACTTAATAGTTTAAATAAAAATTTTGATCTTGTAAATCAGAGATAGTTAGGACTTTAGGTCTTGAAGAATATAGATTTAATGGTAATAAAGTACCCTACGCCTGTAAGAATTAATTTGTTTTGAAATTTTGGATCATTGTTAGGTGTGAGATTATTAGTTCAAATTTTGACTGGTATTTTTTTATCCTTCTTTTATTGTTCTGATATTTCTATGGCTTTTGGAAGATTAGTTCATATTAATAATAATGTTATAAGAGGGTGACTTATTCGATACATTCACTGTAATGGAGTAACTTTTTTTTTCTTATTTTTGTATTTTCATATTGGACGGGGTTTGTTTTATAAATCGTATAAGCTGACTAAGGTGTGAATTGTGGGGGTGGTGATTTTAATAATCTATATGATAGTTGCTTTTCTTGGTTACGTTTTACCTTGAGGTCAGATATCATATTGAGGTGCAACAGTTATTACTAACTTAATTTCGGTAATCCCTCAAGTAGGCTGTTTAATCGTAGAGTGGATTTGAGGGGGGTTCTCGGTTAGGAGACCTACTTTAATGCGATTTTTTTCTTTTCACTTTTTGCTACCTTTTTTTGGAACTTTATTTATCTTCATTCATTTAACCTTTCTTCATATAAAAGGAAGAACTAACCCTTTAGGAGTTATGATGAGAGTGGATAAGTTAAGATTTCATCCAAAGTTTTCTGTTAAGGATTTCATAGGATTTATAGTTTACCTATGTTTACTGGTATTTTGAGTTTTAAAATTTCCATTTATATTTATAGATTCAGATAACTATATAGAAGCTAACTCTATGGTTACTCCTGTTCATATTCAACCCGAATGGTACTTTCTTTTTGCTTATTCTATTTTACGATCCGTTCCTAGAAAATTAGGAGGGGTAATTATAATATTAAGGAGAATGTTAATTTTAATAAGACTACCTTCTGTAAAGAAGAGTAAATCTTTTTCGTATATTTATAAAAAAGTAGTTTCTTTATTGTTGTTAAGAGTGAGGGTATTAACATATATTGGGTCTTTACCTGTGGAGTCTCCTTTTTTAGAGCTAGGTCAGGTTTTTTCCATAGTTTATTTTGTGTGTTTTTTTTTTATATTAATGTTGTATAAGTTTAAGATCTCTTATCTCTATCTTGACAAGATAGTATTTTTATAAACTAAAACTTAGATGAGATACATATACATAATCGTTGGTTTTGTGTTAGTTATTTTTATTATAGGGGGGGTGAGGTTGTTATTTATGGATACTGATTCAAATGAGTCCAGAGAGAGGGCTTTTGAGTGTGGGTTTAGACCTATTTCTTTTTCCCGGGTACCCTTTTCTATACAATTTTTTTCTATTACTATTGTGTTTTTAATTTTTGATTTAGAAATTGTTATTCTTCTTCCTTTAATTTCAAGCATAGAGTTGACATTGAATTATGTGTGGAAATTATCATTTATTGTAGGACTCCTTATTCTGGGATTAGTAGTGGAGTGATGTGATGGATCCTTAGACTGATCTATATAATTTCAATAGAAGGTTTCTTCATTTATGAATTTTAAGTCCATAGCACTAGTCTGCCATATTGAAAGATATAGGGAGAACCTTTTTTTACTTTCAAAGTAAACGTTTACAAAAACTGCTACATCTTAAGGATTAGTAATTTCTATCCAATATATAATTATTAGAATAGTGAATACATATCCTTGAATCAGAGATACAAAGAGTTCAAAAATTATAAGGGAAGTTAACATTAAGAGTCTAGGAAATATAATATAAGTAGTTAAATTCCTTGTTAAACATAGGATTAAGTGACCGGCCAGTATATTGGCTATTAATCGAAGAGCTAGAGTAATGGGTCGGATGATATATCTAACTACTTCTACTAATACTATAAATGGGACTAAAATTAAGGGACACCCCATTGGGGTGAAGTGAGCTAATCTGTGAATAAGAGTGCAGATGAATCCTCAAATTACTGATGATAGTCATAGAGGAAATCTAATTGAGAAATTAATAGAAATGTGTCTTGAGGAAGAGAAAGTTAAAGGGATTAGTCCTATTAAGTTAACAAAAATAATGAAAAATAGAAGAGAAAATATGGGTAGGAAGGTTTGGGGGCCTAAAGATAAATTAACTTTGTAATTTGATAAGCTTATGATAATAGACAAAGAGAGAGATGGCGATTTTCATAATGAGTGAAAGGGTAGGTATACACTTAAAAGTAAGAATCTAAAATTACTAATATATCTACAATGACATGGGTCAAAAATGGATAAAAGACTAGTTATCATAGAAACTTGTATTTTTTTTTTATGTTTGATATATGATAGAAATGGGTTCTATCTTTTATACAATATATCTGTCAGTATAGGGAACTTAGGATGATGAAGTAGAGTAAATTAACTAGTATATATAAGATCACATAAGAAGAAGGGAACATTTGTGGCATTTTGTATAGAAGTGTGGATTTATTAATTTTCTTAATTTTAATTATGGCTACTTTTTCGTATTATTTTAGGAACGATATGGTTTCTATACTAATTAATCTTTTTGTATTAACTTTAATTGGTATCTTGTCATGTTATATTTTAAAATTAACGACCTTTTCTTTATATCTTATATTGATTATTATAATAACAGGTTTATTTTTAGTTTTTACTTATATTTGCAGATTAGAACCTGAAACCCCTGGTAAATTAAAATTTAGGAATATGTATTTATTTATATTAATTATTTTAATAATAGTTGATGAAATATATAATTATCAAAGAACAAATTATTATTTCTTCGATATTGCAGGCAGGTTGGATTTAGGTTTATATCTARTTCTAATTCTTCTAAGTATGGTCATTTATTTTATCCAGCTAATTTATAATAAAGGTGGATCTTTACGTAAGAAGTTCTAATTATGGAATTTTTAAATTCTATTCTAGTTGTGATTCAAGAGTTTTTTATAATTATGTTTACATTATTAAGAGTAGCTTTTTTCACTTTAATAGAACGGAAGATTTTAGGGTATGTACAAATGCGTAAGGGTCCTAACAAATTACTTCTTATGGGAGTTAGTCAACCTTTGGCTGATGCCTTGAAATTAATTTCTAAAGATGACTTTCCTGTAACTTGGAGAAATTCTATTATATTCTATATTTCCCCTGGATTTATGATACTGATAAGACTAAGGTTATGAATTATTATTCCTCATATTGAGGGGGTTTTTACAAATCCTTTCTCTCTTCTCTTTATAATAATAATTTATGGTATATTTGTTTATAGAGTTTTATGGTCAGGATGATCTTGCAATTCTGTTTATTCTTTACTAGGTAGAATCCGATGTGTTAATCAATCTATTTCTTATGAAGTAGTGTTTAGATTCATTATTCTGTCGGTCATCTATCTATATAGAACTTTTTCTTTAGACATAATTGGAATATGGACCGTAGCTGTCTTGAGTGGTATAAATCCTTTTCTCTTGTACATTATTTTTGTTGTGGTTCTTATTGAAATAGGACGATCTCCATTTGATTTACCTGAAGGAGAAAGGGAGTTGGTTTCAGGTTTTATAACTGAATACGGTGGTGTGGGATTTATAATGATTTTTATTAGAGAAAACTTAATGATTTTTTTTTCAAGGTTTATTATCTGCACACTTTTTTTTAATTTAAAGTCTCCTTTGAAGATATCAAGTTTAGCTATATTTATTATATTCATGTTCGTAGTTGTTCGATCATCCTTTCCTCGAATTCGTTATGATAAATTGATAGAGTTAAGATGAAAAGCTTTTACTCCTTTAACTCTTATAATGTTTAACACAACGTTTTTGTTTTCCTTAAATTTCTAGGCGGAGTTTAGTTTATTTAGAACATTTTGTTTACAACAAAAAGGAATTTCAAGTTAACTCTGTCAGAAAGAAAGAATCTTCTTTAAATTCCAAATTTAAAATTTTATGTAAACTATTTCTGACTAGATAATAATTTAATTAAAAATAAGAGATTGTGGAACTCTAAATGGTAATCCTTATCTTCACGGGTAGCTTAAGTAAAGTTGGACTTTGAAGAGGTCAAGATAGGTATTCTCCCGAGAAGTTTTATAGTTTAAGAAAAACTGTTAAATTGCAAATTTAATAATACTCACGTAGTTAAAACTTTGATAAAAATAAGATTAGTTTATGTGTTTATGTATTGTGTAACTTTAGTAAAAATCTTTTCCAGAAGAAAAATAATAAATATTCTTATGAGAATAGAACTAGCTATGATGTCCATTTATTTTTTCCTTTTGTGTAATTACAAGTGATTAACAATTTCATCTATAGTAACTGTAGTATTTTTAACATTTATAGTAATTGAAAGGGTTATAGGGTTAAGATCATACATTTCTATTACCCGAAAAACTGGAGAAGATAAAATAAGTACTAATTCATTCATATAATCTTTTTTTCATTAGTTTTAGTTATGGTAAGTTTTATCACTGCAATAGGAGTTATAGAGAGGATCTTAATTTTTTCTATTATAATACTTAAGATATTTATTATTGAATCTAGCCAGCCGATGTTAATTAATTTTTCTTTTTTTTGTGATCATTTATCATCTTTTTTAATCTGTATTTCTTTATGAGTTACTTCATTTATAATTTTATCTCTAAAAAAATTTCATTCATATTATTCGAGATTTTTAAACTTTAAACTAATTATGAGTCTATTATTAATTTTATCTACATTATTCACTGTACTGAAGTCAATTATCTTTTTTTGTATATTTGAAGTCTCTATAATTCCCATTTTATTAATTATTTGAGGATGGGGGTATCAACCAGAGCGGTTAGATGCTTTATTCAAAATTTTCTTTTTTACCTCTGTTCCATCCTCTCCCTTTTTAATCTACTTATTATGGAATGAACATTCATGAATCATCCCTCTTAAAACTTTCAAAACTAATACAATAAATAGACTTACAACTTTTATGATCTTTTCTTTTTTTTTAGTAAAGATACCTATATTTAGTATTCATCAGTGACTACCTAAGGCTCACGTTGAAGCACCTCTTATCGGAAGGATAATTTTAGCAAGAGTGTTATTAAAATTGGGAAGTTATGGGTTACTTCGATTCTCTTTGTGTATTGATTTATATACTTCTTACATATTAAAAAGGCTCTCTGGACTAGGTATACTTTTATCAAGTTTATATTGTATATTATCTCCTGACAATAAAAGAGTGGTGGCTTACTCTTCTATTAGACACATAAACTTTATAATTTCTAGAATTTGCACAGGGAAAGAAACAAGTCTTTTAGGAAGAGTTATTATAATAATTGCTCATGCGTTTACCTCATCAGGTTTGTTTTTTATGAGAGACATAATGTATACACGACTAAAAACACGGTCAATTATTGTAATTAAATCTTCTAATAACTGTTGCTTTTCTATTAGATTTGGGTGATTATTGTTTAGAGCATTTAATATATCTTTTCCTTTAACTTCTAGAAACTTAGGAGAAATTACTATAGCCATATGATTGGTTATTAATTCTTTCCCACTAAAAATAATTTTATTAAGTTACTTTTTCTTGTCAGGTATATATAGTATATATTTATTCTATATAACAACTCATAGAAAAATAGCAAATAAAACATTATTTATCCCCCCCATAAGGACAAAAGAGTCTTTAGTTATTTTCAAAATTTCTATACCATTTATTACTTTCCCCCTAATTACTTATTTAATCACAATCTAAATAACAAGTAGTTATTTCACTTTATATGAGTTCTAACCTCATCGCACTAATATGCTAACTTGTAAAATTATAACTAAAAAAACTCCCAAAACTAAAATTTCTTTAAAATCAACAAATATTCTAATAATCTTAAAATAGTTTCTATCAATCAATTTATTGACACTGTACTTTCGAGTATAACATAGTTTTCTTGCTAATCCCATATCCCTTGAACAAATAAATTCAAAGGAAAAGAAAAAAAGAAATCTATGAACATAATTGATGGCTAAATTCAAATAAAACCCAGTTTTTATGTATACATTCATTCATTTGATATTAAAAAAATTCCAAAACTTTCATCTAATCACCATGAGTAAAAAAATTAAGAGAATTTTAGGTGAATCAATTCCCACACCTATAGGCCCTATAATTCAATAAGATGCCCCTCCCATTAAACAAGATAAAATGTATAAAACTAATATAGAAGAAATTATAACTTCATCATCTAACTTATAACAAATCACTTTTTTAGTCATTACTCCCAAATATCAACCTATACGGATACAATACACACATGAAAAACCAAATGATAAACCTAAAAAAGAAAAAAAAAATAGAGAAAAATTAAGCCTTGTAAACAAATCTACTACCAAATCTTTAGAGAAGAATCCTGATAAATAAGGTATTCCACAAAGAGAGAGAGAAGAAGCAACAAAAATATTTATTATACAAGGAGTAGACATTTGATTAAGACCTAAAATCCGAATATCTTGTCAACCAGATGAATAATGAATTACAAAACCTACAACTATAAACATTATAGCCTTAAAAAAAGCATGTATAATTATATAAAAAAAAGCTTGATCTGCTATATGAAGAGAGATGCAAACATAAATAAATCTCAACTGTCTTAACGTAGAATATGCAATAATCTTTTTTAAATCTATTTCCATGAGGCTAGACAGATTAGCTACTATTATAGTAATGAAAGCTCTCATAGATAAGAACATTAGTAAACCGAAACCCCCACACCATACTTCTTTATGAATAATAATTAGGTAAGCCCCGGCAGTTACCAAAGTAGACGAATGTACTAAAGAAGAGACTGGGGTTGGGGCTTCTATGGCTTTAACTAATCAAGAAGAAAAAGGAAATTGAGAACTTTTAGTCATTCTTGTCAAAATTAAAAATAAACTAATAATTCATCTAGCAGTTCCATTATAAAGCACAGATGAAGAATGAACACAATAACTTAGAATCACCAAAATCATAAAAAACCTGTCCCCCAATCGATTAATTATAAAAGTAAAGATTCTAGATTTTAGTGCTGAATTGGAACTATAGTATATAATAAGAATTATCGAAGTAATACCAAGTCCATCTCAACCAACCATAGAAGTTATTAACCCATTACTATGGATTAAGATCAATATTGAACCTATAAACACAGTTATAATTTTCGTAAACCGATCTAAATATGTTTCTCTTTCTATGTATACAGAAGAGTAAAACCACACACTTAAATAAACTATAACTACCGTAAAAGTAAAAACTCATGAATTCTGATCAAAAATTAATCCTAAAGAAATATGGAAATCATAAAAGAAAAACAATACCCATTCAAATACATAAACTTCTCTCAATAAGTACTCCACCAAAATTATTAAACATAAAAATAAGAATATAAATATTATCACATACTTTTTGTAATAATTTAAATAATAACGTCTACACAATAAGATATGACTAATCAATTTCTGACTGCAACCCAGATGTTATAATTTAACTAATATCCCTAGATTAACCCTTTCAAGCATTACAATTTTTGAACAATTGCAGTTTTCTTAACTTATAATCTACTACAAGATGACCTTCGAGGATCTACACTCTGAAAAAGTATTGTTTTCATAAACTACCATAAGATGTGATAGGAATAATTTTCATATATGATATTGGATCCTTCTTTATAGAAGAATTAAATTTATTTAATGATCTAGCTCTACTTATTACCATATTTATCTCTTCTTCAGTTCTTTATATTATACAGTCTATCTCCGTAAACATTATTGTAAACCTAAAACTCCTATATAGAGAGTGAGTTGAATTTATTTGAACCTTAGCCCCCCCCTTAGTTCTTTTCTCTATCGCACTTCCTTCCATAAAGATTTTATATACTTCAGATGATTTAAGTGATCCCAATTTAACATTGAAAGTAACCGGCCACCAATGGTATTGATCATACGAATACCCAGATTACACTCCCTTTCAAGAAATTGATTCATCATTAATATTAAATAGACCTCATCGACTTCTAGATTTAGACACACACATTCTTATTCCCATTAAAACTCGTGTACGAACATTAATTACTTCCTCAGATGTAATTCATTCATGAACCTTACCCAGATTAGGAGTAAAAATAGATGCTAACCCAGGACGATTAAATCAATGTATACTTGAAAGACATCGAATTGGAACCTTCTATGGACAATGCTCAGAAATTTGTGGAGTGAATCACTCATTTATACCCATCTGTATTCATGTGACTTCTACAAAACAATTTAATTCTTGAATTGAAACCAAATTCGATGATTAACCTCCACTAACCATAAAGACATTGGAACTTTGTATTTTATCTTTGGACTATGATCAGGCTTTACAGGGTTGTCACTAAGAATAATCATCCGAATTGAATTAAGATCCCCTCTCACCCAGATCCCAACTTCTTTTTATAATTCCATTGTAACAGCTCACGCTCTAGTAATAATCTTCTTCACTGTGATGCCAGTTCTAATTGGAGGATTTGCCAATTGATTATCACCTCTAATAATAGGAGCCCCAGATATAGCATTCCCCCGAATAAACAATCTTAGATTTTGACTTCTCCCATTCTCTATAAACATACTACTTTTAAGAATGATAATCTCCTCTGGAACTGGAACTGGCTGAACTCTTTACCCCCCTCTCTCAAACTACCCCTTTCATGACAGCCTATCCACAGACTTAGTGATCTTTTCTTTACACTTAGCAGGGTTAAGATCAATAATAGGTGCCATAAATTTTATTACAACTTTAATTACTTTTAACTTTCACAAATCTATAAATCTCATAATACTATTCAACTGATCAATTATTATTACAGCCATTCTACTTCTCATTTCCCTACCCGTACTAGCTGGAGCTATTACTATACTTCTTATAGACCGGAACTTTAACACCTCTTTTTTTGACCCAATGGGAGGAGGAGACCCTATTCTATTTCAACATCTATTTTGATTTTTTGGTCATCCTGAAGTTTATATTTTAATYCTACCAGGATTTGGTGTCATTTCTCACTCTATCATTAATGAAAGAGGAAAAAAGGAAAGATTTGGAGTACTTGGAATAATTTATGCAATAATATCCATTGGTCTATTAGGGTTCATCGTCTGAGCCCACCATATATTCACAGTTGGTATAGACGTTGATACACGAGCGTACTTTACAGCAGCTACAATAATTATTGCTATTCCTACAGGAGTAAAAATCTTTAGGTGATTATCTAGAATATACGCCAGAAAAATTGTCATCAATTCTATTTTCATATGATCTATGGGATTTATTTTTCTATTTACCATTGGTGGACTCACTGGCATCATCTTAGCTAACTCTTCAATTGACATTATCCTTCATGACTCCTACTATGTTGTAGCTCATTTCCACTATGTCTTATCTATAGGAGCCATATACACCATCTTTACAGGTCTTACTTATTGAATACCCATATTTACAGGATTACCTATAAATCCTATATTACAAAAAACTCACTTTATAGTTACCTTTGTAGGAGTTAACACAACCTTCTTCCCTCAACACTTTCTAGGACTAATAGGCATACCACGACGGTATGTAGATTACTCTGACTCATTTTTTATATGAAATTCAATATCAAGATTAGGATCTATAATTACAGTATCCAGAGTCCTCCTATTTATTTTAATAATCCACAATACCTATACTCACAAACCTAAATCTATACTTCCCTCTTCTTCATCTACTTCAATTGAATGATTATATGGTATACCACCCAATTTTCATTCTATAATCTCATCATCATCAATTTTTAATAACTGCAATAGAAGCTATTTAGCAAAATGTATTTTAATTATTTTATACTATTGCAAAGAGTGGAATCACTATTACTATTACATCAAAATAGACCTTTAATCAGGCACTTTGCATAAATATAATAATAAATTATTACCTTAGAATTCAAAGTTCCATGTGCTTAACACCCATATTTATATCCAGAGAAAATATCTTCATTCTTCGATTTAAAAGATCAAAACCAACACGGCTTTCAGGAAATAATATGTTAAACCACACCTTCTACCCATTTCATATAGTAAAATCAAGGCCCTGACCCCTATACATCTCTTCCAGAATTTTTTTCCTAATACTATCCCTACTAGAAATAATAATCAACACAGCAATAACCCCAACCCTTTTCTCCTTAACATACCTCTTATTCTCTTTGTACGGATGAATAAAAGAAATAACCAACGAGGGGCTTCTTGGAGGCCATCATACTCACCTAGTGCAAAAAAGACTAAAATTGTGCATAATTTTATTTATTACTTCAGAGGTATGCTTTTTTATCTCCATATTTTGGAGATACTTTTATTTCTCGGTATCCCCCTCCTACTCAATTTACAGTTGACCACCTACTGGAATCTCCCCCATTAGCCCTATGTCAATTCCATTATTAGGTACTCTAATTCTCATCAGATCCGGAGTAACAGTAACCCATAGCCACTTTTCTCTATTAAACCAAAACAAAAAAGAATCCATCAATTACCTTCATCTTACTTCCCTTATAGCTATATCATTTGTTATTCTCCAAACTCATGAATATAAAGAAACTTCCTTTTCCATAAGAGACAGAGTTTATGGGTCCTCATTTTTCCTAATGACAGGATTTCATGGAATTCATGTAGCCATTGGATTAATTATACTCATTGTTACCTCTTATCGATTAGCCTCAAATCATTTATCACATAATCACCACATTGGATATGAGTGTTCAATTTGATACTGACACTTTGTCGATGTTGTCTGGTTATTCCTATACCTTTCAGTCTATTGATGAAGAATTTTCTAACCCCATAGAAAAACAACCTATATGAATTAATTCAAACAAATATGTTTAACAAGTATTTAGAAAAATCCACATCTTAAACACACCGAAAGGGAATTATTTATTATGCTAAAAGTATTTCAAGTACCTTTTGCATCATGGTTTATAGAAAACTTATTTTATATATTAATTCCCGAATTAAAAGGATCTAAGTTAATATAACACTTAGAATTTCACATCTACATACAATATTAACTTAGAGGTTAAAAGCCATTCGACTTTTATTATATCTGGTTCTTTTGGAAATAAATTTAATTTAAGCATTAACCCATACTACTCTTTGATAAATTATGAATAAATGCCAAATCTTTAAAATTAAGTTTTAAGGAAAGTCAAATTACTTTGCATAAGATATTTTATATCCTTTTATACAAATTTATAATCAATTGACTATTCACAAAAGAACCCTCTCCATTCTCTTTAGGGGGACTATTATTATAAAATAAGTATGATTATTTAATTAATTTTTAGGAACTCGGCAAACCCAAATTCTGACTGTTTATCAAAAACATAGCCTCTTGAAAAATTTAAGAGGTACTTTCTGCTCACTGACAAATAAAGAGCCGCAGTAAATTGACTGTGCAAAGGTAGCGCAATAATTAGTACTTTAATTAAGTACATGCATGAATGAATGAACAAGAATTTAACTTTCTTAAAATTACCCTCAAAAATTAAACTTTAAGTGTAAATGCTTAAATATAGGTGATAGACGAGAAGACCCTATAGACCTTTACTCACGTAGGTATTATATATTTATATATAACGGATGAGTTTTGTTGGGGAAACAAAGAGACACAAAAAATTCTCTTCTAAATAAATTATTAATTTGAAGAAAACAGACCTATATTTTTAATCATGAGAACAAGGTACCTTAGGGATAACAGCACAATAAAGAGCTAGAAGATCAAATTTTAGCTTATGTTTGTGACCTCGATGTTGAATTAAGATTCCAATAGAAAGAAAAAATTCTTAAAGTTAGTCTGTTCGACTATTAAAATCTTACATGATTTGAGTTCAGACCGACGTGAGTCAGGTCAGTTTCTATCTTCACTCTGCCCCTTTAAGATTGTACGAAAGGACCTCTATAGAGCCTCTAAGAGTAATACTTGTCTTTTATCTCAGGAATGTGAAGGAGAGTATTTTAAAATCTAGACATAGTTTGTAAGATATAACTTACTATAAATAACCGATAATTAGAGTAAAATACACAACCTTAATAATTATGTGCCAGCCTTAGCGGTAATACATAAAGGTTATCTTCATCAACAAATGGATACCTCAAGACAAAATCTTTTATTTCTTGGTTAAATATCATGAAATAAATAATCCTTTACCCTCATCTTAAAAGTGGTTTCTAAACCAGGATTAGATACCCTGTTATTCCACTTAATATATTTATCTTATCATTATAAAAATTATTTTCTTAAGAAATTCATATTATATGACAGTCGGGGACGATTTCAGATGAATATGTCTCATAAATGATACCCCACAAATAATCTAGCTTAAACTAGCTCTCACCATTCCCACCGCCGTCTATGTATTGGATAAAACATGTACATAAATTAGTTATACACTAAGATAATCAGGTAAAGGTGAAGGTAATGTTTAAGGAAAGATGTATTACATTTAATATAATAGTGAATTCAACTTTAAAACACTGAAGAAAATGAATTTGAAAGTAATAAATTTTTATAATAAATTTATGAATTATCCTCTCCCCCTTGTACAACTCGCCCGTCACCCTCCATGAATTTATATAGAGGTAAGTCGAAACATAGTAGGTATACCGGAAGGTGTATCTATACCCCCCCCCTAAAAAATACTAAAAAAAAAATTTTTTTTGGGTGACACTTAGACTGTATGTGTCTTCCATTCCTGGAAAAATTTAAGTTCAGTAGCTTGTATACTTTAAATACGAATTTTTACAACAAATATAGTAGCTCAGACAGTACTAGATATAAAGGTATGGTAATAGAACAAAGACATAAAGGTATAAATTTTCCGCTTCTATGGCGGGGCTCGGTTAAGAGACAAAGGTGGATGAGTGTAAGATGAAGTGTCCGCCCCTTTTCAGAAACAAGACACTTTTAACGGCCCCTCTACTCGATAAAGACCAAATATTGAACTATTATAGTTATTATTCGATATACACCCTTCGAGTGCATAATCAGTTTACCCATATCCTTATAGTGTTATAATTATCTGTAACACTTTTAGACTCTTAGATTCAATAAAGAACCATAAAATTTAATCCTAAAATAAGGATAAACTCAAACATTATAAGAAAGTTTGCTCTTTCTTTTATATAAGTAAAAGACATATTTCAATGGTTAACTGAAGTAAACAGGTTAAGAAATAGCTTAATGTATATATATATAGGAAAAATGGAACTCACACACATAAAAAGTAATAAAATAATATATCTTGACTCAGCCATTAATTTAATAGTTAAAAACTTAGGCACAAACCCAAAAAAGGGAGGGAATCCTATTAAAACAATCATTAAGATTGTTCCCCTCAATTTTATGGACGAAGGTATTATAAGATCCTTTAATGAGTGAATATTTAACATATACATAAATTTACATCCAACACTTAAAACAAGTCAATAAGATAGAAAATAAATCAATGTTAACCTAGGGGACTGACAAATAATTATAAACATTCATCTTAGATGAGAAATAGAAGATAAAGAGAATAACTTTCGAACTCTTATCTCTTTTAACCCCCCAAGGGGGGTTAAAACTCCCAATATGTAAGGTGATAATCTTCTTAGGGTTGGATTAATCATAGATATAATTAACAAGCCTGTTATTTTAGACAAAGTCAGTAAAATCTCTAATTTTTTCCATCTTATATTTTCTAATATAATTACTACTCACATATGAAAGGGGAACCCCCCAAGTTTTATTACTATACTAATAACTAACAATCTCCTTCTGATTTCCAATAAAACTCCCATGAGAAATAGGGAAGAGGACACTATTTGAATAATAAAATACTTAAAAATCTTATCTTTCGAAATCTTAGATGATTGTTTATATAATCATGGAATAAGAGAAAAATTGTATATTTCTAAACCTAGCCACATAGTTCATAAAGAAGAGCTTCTACCCACTATTCCCAAGGAAATCACGAGAGGTGTATAAATAATTATAGAGATATGACTCATAGTCTCCACTTAGTTAGAAGCTAAGTATATTATATCTCTTAACAAGAATTAGTAGTTAAAATATAAATTTAATTCTGTTGGTAACAACAACAAGCCTCTTGTGGCTCTAACTACCCCCCCCCCTAAAAAATACTAAAAAAAAAATTTTTTTTGGGTGACACTTAGACTGTATGTGTCTTCCATTCCTGGAAAAATTTAAGTTCAGTAGCTTGTATACTTTAAATACGAATTTTTACAACAAATATAGTAGCTCAGACAGTACTAGATATAAAGGTATGGTAATAGAACAAAGACATAAAGGTATAAATT